TAAATCAAAATAGAAAGAAATTGTTGGCGGAAATCCTCAGTTCAGGCAGAGGGGAAGCATATCTTTGTTTTCTGTTTTAGGAAAGTCAAAATCTTATTTACCGAATCATTGTACATTACAATTTGAATTGTTAATTTTTCATATAAAGACAAGTCGTCCTTAACTACAGATACATCCGATCATATATGTATTATAATAAAGAATTCCGAGGGAGGATTTGAAATGCGAGATCTAAAAACATACCTCTCCGCGGCGCCGGTACTAAGTACTATATGGTTCGGGGCTTTAGCAGGTCTATTGATAGAGATTAATCGTTTCTTTCCGGATGCGTTAACATTCCCCTTTTTTTCATTCTAGTTATTGATATCGGAAGGGATGAAGAAGATTAGAGATACAATCACAGTCAAATATCTGTGACTAATCCCTCTCCCCCTTTCTTTTCTTGTGTGGTTGACCAAAGCGCTCTATATTCGCTATACTTAAGAGGGATCCTGGCCTGGGAAACTGGTCTGTTTCCCTTGTTCTTTTCTTGTTTAGTTAAGGGATATCCCTATACTTAATAGGGATCCAGGCCTGGGAAACTGGGCTGAGTGCTTGACAGATGCGATCCATATTCGCTATATTGCTTATGTATTCATTGGTTGTACAGATAGAGGGGCCCATTCAACCCTTCTGTGTTTCGCTTTGTATCCTATCTTGACTTTTCTAATGAAAAGTCTTAATCTATTGGTTGTACAGATAGAGGGGCCCATTCAACCCTTCTGTGTTTCGCTTTGTAGCCTCTCTTGACACCAGTCTTCCGTATTCGTTATACTCATTATGGATTCAGTTGTAATAGGTTAATATATTCACTAAAAAAGTCTTTTTTATGCTAAATAAAGGAGGATCAAAATGATACGCAGATTCGTTGTGAAACTGGTGCGGATTTTTGTTAAAAAAACGTACCATGTCTTAGGGATAGTTGTATATCTTATTATGGTAACTTGCTTGTTTTTCTTCAGTGTGACCTCCTTCAAGGATGTCCTAGAGGTGTTAGTTGGGATGCTTCACTCTGGGTACATTCTATCGGCCCCAGCCTTTCGAAGGTTGTTCTTTCGACTACTCGAAATAAGAGTTTATCACTATCTACTTGGTAGAATGGCAGAAGACTGGAAAAAGGGATATATCAAACGTAAAAACTTTGCGTTGAAATATATCCCTATCTTTCTTTTGATAATAATCATCAAGTCAAGTCCACCCAATCCACCCTTTTTTTGAAACGGACAGTCTACAGTCTTGTGAATTTCCGTTTCAAAGAATTGGATTGGGCGGATAGTGGCAAACTGGTTCTTTCCCTTTTTGGGGGTGGTTGAACCTAAGGGGTCGATATGCGCGATACTGAAGAGGGATCCTGGCCTGGGAAACTGGGCTGTTTCCCTTGTTCTTTTCTTGTTTAGTTAAGGAATCTCCCTATAATGAAGAGGGATCCAGGCCTGGGAAACTGGGTCGAGCGGTTGACAAAAAGGGACGGATGTGCTATCATTTTATTCCTACCTGAAATAGAATCAGGGGAGATGTTATGTTACACATCTTCAATTTTTACACCCCCAAAAAGGGGGGGAGGGATTTATATGGGAAATCGAGAGATAGTTATAGTTCGCGAGTCAAACACGTACTTCAACGCTGTTGTGGTTGGCCTTTGGTATGGGATCGGGAGTTTCTTATCGACCATATGTCTCTTCGGTTTTTTCATGAGGAAGCACTCGTGGGATTTGGGTCAAAATGGAAATCTGGGTTTTTTGGCATTCCGTAAAAGCTATTTTATCACAGGATGCCATTGTCTAGCGTACTTGACCAGTTATCTTTGTTTAACAAATGGTCAGCTGATCCGCGATCAGTATATAAAACTACTGATATCCGCGTGCCTGCTGATCTTTCTTTGGAACAATTTCACAAGAAGACAGAGTGAATTGTTTTATGACCACACCTGTGACTTTTGGACCTTTTTCCTGGTCCCAAACGCTTTGATATCCAGACTGCTTGTACAGCGTTTGCTAGAACCAAAGGGGAGACTAGAATTTGTGGCTACGATTATCCTCGTGTGGATAGTAGGTAGCTCCTTTTTAGTCCTTTGGTTGTGCTTTTTAAAAAAGCACAAAAATCCAAAAACCAAGGTAATCGACGAAAGCATAGATGCCTTAGCAAGACTGCTCTTTGTCCTCTTAATCTTTTACTTTGTGGGGAGAGGACCAAGACCACCTGCAGTCGGCCCGTCCCTAGCTCCGAATGCAGGCGAGCTAGCAATTATCCGACACGCAGATCTGGAGGAAGAGGATCTGGAGGAAGAGGATTGGGATCGCGAAAAGGGGCTCATCATCATTTAATGAAAGCCATGGAAACTACCAAGCTGGAGTACGGTAGGGGGAAAGAAAGGGAATTTGAAGACTAAAAAGAAAAAAGAAAGGCCTTTTTTAGGCCTTTTCCCCGATGTTTTTTTCTTACGCCACGGCGCAATCAAATT